ATTAAACAAAAGGATTCGCAAATAAAAGTGCTAACGCCACGACCAGTCCATAAATAGTTAAAGCTTCCATAAAAGCCAGACTAAGCAATAAAGTACCTCGTATTTTACCCTCTGCCTCTGGTTGTCTCGCGATACCTTCTACAGCTTGGCCCGCAGCAGTACCTTGACCAACTCCAGGTCCAATAGAAGCAAGCCCTACGGCCAATCCAGCAGCAATAACGGAAGCAGCAGAAATCAGTGGGTTCATGGTAAACTCCTCGCACCAAAATAAAGAAATGGTTAATGATACAATCAACCAATGAATTATGACTTATTATTTTATCCCATCGCTCAAATTCATCCAGTCGAAGTAACTAAGAACTCAAAATTGAATTGAAGTAATGATATTGATTATTGAATCATCAGAACTACTTCGATATCTTGTTTTTACTTCCTATCCATGAGGTCTTTGTCAATCCATACAGCTCTAGTTTTTTTTTATTTCTTTGTTCCGAGCTGAACTAGTTTTTTAATTCTTTGCTCTTTCTCTTTTCTATGTTTATGCTTGATTTCATCTGTTTATTCATTCAATCCACAGCCTCAGACGAAACAGAAGGACTTCTATATTGGATGGGAATACCCATCTATATTCACAGTGTGATGGAAAATTAGATATATAACTAGTCAATATCTAATATCACATATACATGTCTTTTTTCCATAACGTAAACCAATCATTCGCGCCTTCTATTCAATCGGATTCTAGAATCATTCTTCGAAGCATCAACAAGAGTTGGCTTATAACCATTACAATATCTAGTTTGAACTTCCTAACCTTAACCTATTATGAATCTCCTTTGTAAACTCTTCTCTTATTTTTCTTTATCATTATCTCGCCAAATAAACGGATTAATTAGCCTGAATCATTACATACCAATATCAGGATTTTATTGATCTAATTACATGCAATTAATTATAATTTTTTCTAATTTTTATCAATCGTTGAATTAAATGAAATCAAATGAAATGGAAATAACAGAATATAGAGCAGAACGTATTTTTTTGTTTAAGCGCACATCGGAAAGAAATAAGATTCAAATTATTATTCCAATTAAAAACCGTAATCGTAATATTATTGTATTGTAATTGACTGAACAAAACAAATCGAAATAGAATATTTCTATTTATTGGAAGAGATATGACATAAATGGCCCAAAGGGGAATCTTAGGAAAAAGATCTTTTAGATCTCTTTCCTTTTTTACAATTCCCTAATCCTAATATCGTAATCTTTTTCGTCACTACTTCTAGATCGTATATACCGTATTTGTATATATTATCAAAATTTATTATCTTGAACCACGCGTGTGGGGATAAGCTAAAAAAAAAACTATTTCGAAAACGAGTCAATGATGACCTTCCATAGATTCGCCTATATAAGCCGCGGCTAAAGTTGCAAAAATAAGAGCTTGAATACCACTTGTAAATAGTCCAAGGAGCATAACAGGTATAGGAACCACCGAAGGTACTAAAGAAACAAGAACAACAACTACTAACTCATCTGCTAATATATTCCCGAAAAGTCGAAAACTAAGTGATAAAGGTTTTGTGAAATCTTCTAGGATGTTAATTGGTAAAAGGATTGGGGTTGGTTGAATGTATTTACCGAAATAACCCAATCCTTTTTTGGTAAGACCTGCATAGAAATATGCCACTGACGTGAGTAAAGCTAAAGCAACTGTAGTATTTATATCATTTGTAGGTGCAGCTAACTCCCCATGAGGTAACTGTATGATTTTCCAAGGTAAAAGAGCCCCTGACCAGTTCGAAACAAAAATAAATAGGAACATAGTTCCTATAAAGGGAACCCAAGGACCATATTCTTCTCCAATCTGAGTTTTGCTCAAGTCTCGAATGAATTCAAGGACATATTCAAAGAAATTCTGACCGTCGGGCGGAATGGTTTGTGGATTCCGAACAGCTACAGCGGCTGAACCTAATAAGATAGCAATTACGACCCAAGAAGTAATAAGTACCTGGGCATGAACTTGGAAACTTCCTATTTGCCAATAGAAATGTTGGCCTACTTCCACACCGGATATATCGTATAACCCTTTTAGTGTGTTGATTGAACATGGTAGAACATTCATATTGCCCTCTGACAGAAATAGAACTAAAAAAAGAATTATTTTGATTCAACTATCTCTTTCTCGACTCGTTTGCTTGAATCGTATATTTCGGATACCAAGTAATTACATAATATCCCCAGTGATTTTGATCTCTTTGTTGAGATTCAGGAATAGTAACCGATTCAATAAATCTATGGAGTTCCCGAAGTAATTGATTTATCTTATTATTAATCAACGATTTCTTATATAGCTAGAACGGCCCTCACAAATTGCGGATACTAATTTGTTAAGAATTAATCGGATTGAAGCGATAGCGTCATCATTCGCTGGAATTGAAATATCTGCGAGATCCGGGTCACAATTTGTATCGATTAAACAAATCGTTGGAATTCCCAAAGTGACACATTCTCGAAGAGCCGTATATTCTTCTTGCTGATCAACGATGATTACAATATCAGGCAACCCCGTCATATATTGGATTCCACCCAAATATGCTTGCAAATGAGATAGTTGTCTTTTCAATATTGCTGCATCTCTTTTCGGAAGACAGTTGAGTCTTCCCGCCTTTTGTTCCGCTCTCAAGTCTCTGAATTTATGAAGTCTCGTTTCTGTAGTGGACCAGTTTGTTGACATACCACCAAGCCATTTTTTATTAACATAATGACACCGAGCCCTTATTGCGGCCGATGCTACTAAATCAGCTGCTTTTTTTTTTGTACCAACTATTAAGAATTGTTTTCCCCTACTTGCTGCATCAAAAACTAAATCACAAGCTTCTGATAAAAAACGAGCAGTTCTAGTAAGATTTGTAATATGAATACCTTTACGCTTTGCAGAGATGTAAGGTGCCATTCTAGGATTCCATTTACGAGTACCATGGCCAAAATGAACTCCTGCTTCCATCATCTCTTCCAAATTGATGTTCCAATATCTTCTTGTCATTTCTCTCCACACTTTCTCTTTTTTTTATTAAAAAAAAAAGAGACGAGATACCTTGAAATAAATAATTGTTCCAACGGAACTTTCTACCGGAGATTGGTTATTGATATACGGTTCAAGCCATTAATTCCTTTTTATTCGTTATTATCTTTATTACCATTACCAACTCAAATGATCAGAACGAATAGTTAAGTTAAAGTTAAAAAGATAAATCCGCTCTTAGGAATCATTAAATCCCGTAAATGATTGTTCTGATATATCATGGAAATTCTTTGGGCTACAAAAATCAAATAATTCTCTGTGATGGAACAAAAGATCTCTCATTTCCCCCTCGAATAGATTTTTTTTTATTTTCAAGGGAATGTTGTTATGTTCCCTTGAATGGCGCACCAATCTTTTGAATCCAGTGCCAACAGGTATCATTCCCCCCAGAACAACGTTTTCTTTCAGGCCTTTCAACCAATCAATACGACCCCGTAGAGCGGCTTTTGCTAAAACTCGAGCAGTTTCTTGAAAACTCGCCTCGGATATGAAACTTTGAGTATTCAGAGATGCTCGCGTTATTCCCAATAAGACGGCTCGGTAAGAGATCGCTTCTTCCAAAGCGCGCCCCGTTCGCTCCGCCCGCAATAATCCAATTAGTTCTCCAGGTGAAAAAACATTAGACATTCCATCTTCTGAAACCAATACTTTTGATGTTATTTGACGTACAATAATTTCTATATGCCTATTATGGATCTGCACCCCCTGGGATCGATAAACCTTTTGAATCTTATTAACTAAAGAGATCCGACTTTGCGCTATAGTTAGCTCGGCGCCAATCAAGAATTCCCAAGGAATTCCAAGAATTCTTGTTATACGTTTGTTCCAACCCTCAACCCTCTTTTCTAGGTTCATCGATATTGAATCAATTGAACGCACTTCTAACACTTGTTCCACTTTTGGAAGACCCTGCGTTATATCACCAGATCTCGATTTTTCATATATAAATGTAACTAATGTATCTCCTTCATAAAGGATTTCTCCATAATGGCCATGAACGCTTGCTCCTGGAGTGGCCAAATAGGACTTAGCCGATCTTATTACTAAAGAATCAACATGAACAATTAGAACTTGGCCAGATTTTAGATGCGGTCCTTTTTTGGATATACATCCATTTTCACAAATAAACTGTCCCAGGCTAATTATTGTGGATGTCTCTTCACAATAATCGTGATGGAGAAAATACCAATTCAAATTGAATGAATTAAAAATAATGTTAATGCATGTATCGGGATTATAAATTTTTCCATTTTCATCCATTAAATAATATTTAAATACTTGGAAAGTATGTTTTAAATTGTCAAATAGCAAATATTTATTTACCAAAATCTGATTATAAGTTATTAAATAGTAATAAGATAAATAAAAATTCGCAATTTTAGAGACAGTCCCTAAAGGACCCAACGAATTTATAATTGAAATTAGGGGATCCCTTTTAATTGATTCTTTTGTCACATTGTGATATTTCAAACCATTGAAGGGACCCATTTGAGAACAATTGGATGATGACAAAATTATCAAAGATTGGCATTCCCTATTTTGATTTCTATGAAACAATGTACGAACAGTTCCTTGATGTTGGCGAAGTAATTCTTGAATCCTTGCCTTGGAATAAAAAGGATTTATATTGGTGCAATCTGATCCATTATGGGGGATCGATCCTGAACCCCCCGGGTCATTCCTTTTTCCGGTATACGAAATAGGGGACTTCACTAAGTCCATTCTTATGAAATCTTGAAAAAGACCATTTACCCTTACTTCAACAAAGGAAGCATGAACCTCTTCTTCTATAGAAGAGACATTTTTGCCTTGGTCCCAATTCACTACTAAACAAGTCCGAACCAATTGAATACTTGTGTGAGAAATTCCTCGAATTGGTTTGCCATTTCCATAAAGGATATAATTGACAACTC